AAGAAAATGAATGCATTTCCATACTATAAGAAAATAAAAAATAAGTGTAATAAATATAGAATTGGATCATATCACATGACTTATTTCATTTATACTCTACGGGATCTTACGGAGCCTGTTCATGGATGACATGGTTGGGGTATGATCATAGAAAATATTCTCCTCGAATGAACCAGCCTATCCTTCCTAGATAGGGGACTTACGTATTGATTGGATGCGGAGACACCTTTGGTCGTGAATTCTAATGCGGCAGATCCAATTCTCTATCTGCATGGCCAAATCAATAATTCAAGTCACACACTCCCATAATCTGCCTTATTTTCTTTCGTAAAATTAACTTCAACTATTTGTATCAAAATACTTAAAATATTTGTATACTTCAAAGTTGAAGAGAAGTATCTAAATGACATGTCTTATTTTACAATAACCCATGTTTGTAGCAATGAAATACCACAACCTACCCGATATAATATCTGAGAATTCAAATTTTCTATGATATGGCTTCCCTATAAAGGACCTGAAATACCTTGCTTACGTATCATTGGAAAGTGCATTAACATAAATACAGCAGTAAGCAGAGGCAGTACAAAGGTATGTAAACTATAAAAACGAGTCAAAGTGGATTGCCCCACACTAGCACTTCCACGTAATAACTCCACTAAAGGGGATCCTATTACCGGAATCGCTTCAGGTACACCTGTCACAATTTTGACTGCCCAATAACCGATTTGATCCCAGGGTAAAGAATAACCAGTTACACCAAATGATGCAGTCAATACAGCCAAAACCACACCTGTGACCCAAGTTAATTCACGGGGTTTTTTAAATCCACCTGTGAGATACACTCGAAATACGTGCAGGATCATCATTAGAACCATCATACTTGCTGACCATCGATGAACTGATCGGATTAACCAACCAAAGTTGGCCTCCGTCATTATATATTGAACGGAGGAAAAAGCATCTGTAACAGTTGGTCGGTAGTAAAAAGTCATAGCAAAACCGGTAGCAACTTGTACTAAAAAACAAGTAAGTGTAATTCCCCCTAAACAATAAAATATGTTGACATGAGGAGGAACATATTTACTCGTTATATCATCCGCAATTGCCTGAATCTCAAGACGTTCCTCAAACCAATCATATACTTTATTGAGATAGGTAACTAGCTCGACTCCCCCCCCCCGAGAACCGTATATGAAAATTTCATCTCGTACGGCTCAAGCAGAAACACACAAATTTTCAACGGATATTAGAAAAAAAGGTTTAAAACTCCATCAACCACAGGATTGTATCTATTTGCCTTGAAGATATTAAATAAGAAAAATCCTTAATTTCTTCTTTGTGATAATAATGCCAAAAAATCTCAAGTTGGCTCATCTGTCTTTCTTTCCCTTATGTTGATCATTAGAGGCCTCTTGACTTTTCTCTTCCCTATTTTTATTTATTTTACTTTTATTTATTTTACTAGTAAAATAAATAGTGGTTTTCTAATAGAAATTATCTTGTTGCGATCCTATGAATCAGTTCAATTAAAACCTTAGATTCATACTAGAGCCACGATGATTGAGTCTCAAGCTAAACAAAAGGCAAGGGTTCTTCGAATAAGAACCGCTTGATGATCATTTATTGAATTGGTGTAATGACTCGACAAAATCGAGAGAAAAAAAGTTTTCTTTTGGGCAAACAAAATTGGAAAGAAGAAAAGTTCTTTTTTTATTAAGAACTACTTTAATTTTTTTTTTTTTCAGTCTGGTTGCGAGGTCTAAATAGTGAGTATGAATCATAGTTCCATTTTTTTTATTGATCTACTCTATGTATTTCGTGTTCCAGATACTAGGATAAATAATATCCGACGAATTAAAACCATCTTGATAGAGAGAACAGGCCCTTTCTATGTATTATCAATAGGATCAATTCTAACAAGTCACACACTCATATTCCAGAGATACCAAAACAAAAAAAATCCACGGTCGAACTACCAGAATGTCTAGAAATGTGGAGCTTAAAGCGGAAAGACCTTTCCTTTTTTGGATGGAAAAACTATGACTTCATAGTTTTAGTTAGTAGAAACCTAATTCGTTAAAATTCCGTCCAGTAAAACAGAAGAATTATAAATTTCTAAAATGATAGATAGGAATATCGCGAATAAAGCCATTGCAACCCCCATAAAAGGAGTAGTCCCCCAACCCGGAGCTACTTTCCCATATTCCGAATTCAAGGGTTTCAATAAACTACCTGCGCCAGTTCGTTTTGGCCTAGCTCTAGAACTTTCTTCAACGGTTTGTGTAGCCATAAATTCTATTTAATCATTGGTGTTGACTTTGTATACTATTCCGTTGTAGTTGTAAATACACGATCTTTATCATAGATCCATTGTAATCTTGAAATTATATAAAAATGGAAACAGCAACTTTAGTCGCCATCTCCATATCTGGTTTACTTGTAAGCTTTACTGGGTATGCCTTATATACCGCGTTTGGGCAACCCTCTCAACAATTAAGAGATCCATTCGAAGAACATGGGGACTAATTGAAGTAAGAAGTCTCCCAGCTGGGAGACTTCTTACTTCAATTAAATTATTTCATTTTTTAGTCGGAACCTTAGGTGGTTCTCGGAAGAAGATAGCGAAAAAAATTATCCCTAAAGTCGAAACTAAAAGGAACGTATAAACCAATGCTTCCATAGATTCGATCGTGGTTTATTTACAATTATAACTTCCACACCTATTCATATTCACTTGTTATTTGGGATCATTTCCCATATAAAAAAAAAAACAAAAAGAATCAAATCAAAAAAGAGAGGCGAAAGATATCATAGCAATGTGGTATCAGATTGTCTGTCTCCTTGTAGTTGGATCCCCAACTTTTTGGAATGTTCCAAATTCCACTTGAGCGTCCAAGTCTGGATCAATACCAGCAAAAACATCTCGGAACAAGGTTCGAGCGCCATGCCAAATGTGTCCGAAAAAGAAGAGCAAAGCAAAGGTAGCATGACCAAAAGTGAACCAACCCCTTGGACTGCTGCGAAAAACACCATCTGATTTCAAAGTAGCTCGATCTAATTCAAAAATTTCTCCTAATTGGGCACGCCTCGCATATTTTTTTACAGTAGCAGGATCAGAATAACTTACTCCATTAAGTTCGCCACCATAGAACTCCACCGTTACGCCTACTTGTTCAACGCTATATTTGGATTCTGCTCTTCTAAAAGGAACATCCGCTCTCACAATTCCCTCTTCATCTACCAAAACTACCGGAAATGTTTCAAAAAAAGTAGGCATACGGCGTACAAAAAGCTCGCGCCCTTCTTTATCTCTAAAGACGGGATGTCCTAACCATCCAACAGCTATTCCATCCCCATTGTCCATTGAGCCTGCTCTGAATAATCCCCCCTTTGCCGGATTATTACCAATATAATCATAAAAAGCTAATTTTTCGGGAATTTTAGACCAAGCTTCTGATAAACTAAGATTTTCGGCTAATCCATCGCTAACTCTTCGATAGATTTCTTGCTGAAAGTATCCCTGATCCCACTGATAACGAGTAGGTCCAAATAATTCGATTGGGGTAGTTGCCGATCCATACCACATAGTACCGGCAACTACGAAAGCTGCAAAAAAAACAGCAGCGATACTACTGGAAAGTACAGTTTCAATATTGCCCATACGTAATCCTTTGTATAGACGTTGGGGCGGACGGACACTAAGATGGAATAGGCCCGCTAATATGCCCAATGTACCCGCAGCAATATGATGCGAAGCTATTCCTCCCGGAACGAAAGGATCAAAACCTTCTGCACCCCACGCAGGATTTACAGCTTGTACTTTTCCTGTTAGTCCATAAGGATCGGACACCCATATCCCAGGACCATACAAACCGGTTACATGAAATGCACCAAAGCCAAAACAAGCCACCCCTGCAAGAAATAAATGAATTCCAAAGATCTTGGGCAAATCCAAAGAGGGTTTTCCCGTCCGCTCATCACAGAATATTTCTAGGTCCCAATATACCCAATGCCAGATAGCCGCCAAGAAACACAAGCCAGAAAACACAATATGCGCACCTGCCACACCTTCATAACTCCAAATACCCGGATTCGTTATAGTTCCTCCTGAAATACTCCAACCACCCCACGAATTGGTTATTCCTAAACGAGTCATGAAGGGGATGACGAACATACCTTGTCTCCACATTGGATCCAGAACAGGATCAGAGGGATCAAAAACCGCTAATTCGTATAAAGCCATCGAGCCAGCCCAACCAGAAACTAGAGCTGTATGCATTATATGCACCGCAAGCAATCGACCCGGGTCATTCAATACGACAGTATGAACACGATACCAAGGCAAACCCATGGAAATACCCCTTTAGCAAAGAAAAATAGACACGATGTCGTTTTATTTTATCGCATTGGAAAAGACTATACATATTCTATGTAACTAACCCTTTTATTCTAAGGGATTCTGTATCAGAAAGCGTGAATATTTATTTCATTCCATTAAAAATAAGAAGCCTATTCTGTTTGTAAGAAGAAAGAGAAGCAGATCTATTCTATACTCGATAAGTGCCAATATGCAATGGGTAGCTTGGGCTATTTTGAAAAACGAAGAATAGATCCCTAATCCCTCTTTGTTTATCATTCGAATCACAGATTCCTTTTTCTTTATTCAATCTGTCTTACCTTCCTTATATGTATAATTTTTCAATCTCTGTATTAATAGAATGTATAGTATTCTTATAGAATAAGAAAAAAATGAAAATAATAAACTGCGGATTCTTTCTTTCTCTTCCATTCTTAAGTTTCCATATTAAAGTGTAGTTTCCTTACTTAAATTTAATAATATTAATCTAATATGCCCATTGGTGTTCCAAAAGTACCTTACCGGATTCCCGGAGATGAAGAAGCGACTTGGGTTGACTTATACAATGTTATGTATCGAGAAAGGACACTTTTTTTAGGTCAAGAGATTCGTTGCGAGATCACGAATCATATTACAGGTCTCATGGTATATCTCAGTATAGAAGATGGAATTAGCGATATTTTTTTGTTTATAAACTCCCCCGGCGGGTGGCTAATCTCAGGAATGGCGATTTTTGATACAATGCAAACGGTGACACCAGATATATATACAATATGCCTCGGAATAGCCGCGTCCATGGCCTCCTTCATTCTGCTTGGAGGAGAACCCACTAAACGTATAGCATTCCCTCACGCTAGAATTATGCTTCACCAACCGGCTAGTGCTTATTATCGGGCAAGGACACCAGAATTTTTACTAGAAGTGGAAGAGTTACACAAAGTTCGCGAAATGATCACAAGGGTTTATGCACTAAGAACAGGCAAGCCTTTTTGGGTTGTATCCGAAGACATGGAAAGGGATGTTTTTATGTCAGCAGACGAAGCCAAAGCTTATGGACTTGTCGATATTGTAGGGGATGAAATGATGGACGAGCACTGCGATACTGATCCAGTGTGGTTTCCAGAAATGTTTAAGGATTGGTAGTGGCTGAATTTCTTGTAAATTTATTTCAAACCTAAATTCTGGTTTTATGCTATTTTATAGAAATACTTCATGATGATGAATCATCAGGTTAAGATCGATCTAAACCAATCCATTTTTTTTCTATATACATAGGACATGCCGACGGTTAACCAACTTATTAGAAATGCAAGACAGCCAATACGAAATGCTAGAAAAACGCCCGCGCTTAAGGGATGTCCTCAGCGTCGAGGAACATGTGCTAGGGTGTATGTGCGACTCGTTCAGATCATGGGTTCAAACAAATAAGACAGTTTTTGAAATATCCATGATCGGTACCAATGAATAGGATAGAGTTTCTCTCTCCTAGATTTCTACGGTATATGGAATTTATGGTTTCCTTTGGTGCAAATCCAATCATCTAGATTGGAAGAAGCAATTCCCCCATTGGTAGCAAATGGTTATCGATTAAGCGGAGGAAATAGTAATAAAAAGAAAAGGCTTATGCTCCTTTATCTTAAAAGAACGGACTAAAGGGCCAGCTACTTAGCTAACTTTCATAATTAAATACCGTCACTGTATGAATAACTCTTATTTATTGTGAAAAGAGCTATTTACTCTATAATGGATAGGTAGAGCCAAAGACTGTGAACTATACAAGTTCACAATACCTTTTGATGAAAGAAAGGGCTCCGGTGTATAGAGAGGGCCTCGCCGTTTAAAAGAGAACCATAGAAACGATGGAACCCGCTGTTTTTTTAGTATCGTTAGAATTTGTTATTTCTATGCGAAATAACTGAAGGAGATATAATAAAAAATCGTGGTTGGGAAGGTTATAGTAGCAAAAGCCATTGGAATTAATATTTTATATATCGGAATAATCCGTTTTGTTATTAATGGGAAAAAGAGCGGTTAAAAGAAGAGAAATCATTATTTATTCATTAAGGTTAATTTTATTCAATGACCAGAGTTCCGCGTGGATATATAGCTCGGAGACGACGAACAAAAATGCGTTCATTTGCCTCAAACTTTAGAGGGGCGCATTTAAGACTTAATCGAATGATTACTCAACAAGTAAGAAGAGCTTTTGTTTCTTCTCATCGAGATAGAGGCAGGCAAAAGAGGGATTTTCGTCGTTTGTGGATCACTCGGATAAACGCAGCAACACGGATATATAAAGTATTCAATAGTTATAGTAAATTAATACACAATCTGTACAAAAAGGAATTGATTCTTAATCGTAAAATGCTTGCGCAAGTAGCTGTATTAAATCCAAATAATCTTTACACGATTTCCAATAAAATTAAAATAAAGACCATCAATTAAAGAGATAAAAAAGTAATATACAGGAATAATTAAAACCGAATTCCCGGAGAGGGGACTCCGGGAAGATCCAATAAATTAAAATAAAGTGGTAGGAATCAACGAGCATGTTGCAATAAATAAAAAAACTATTTATTTTTCCCATTTCTTTTCTTATAACAAACAAAAGAATCTAAACTGGATTACTTTATTTCTATTATTTATATATGAGTCTGACCCTTCCAAATAAAACATCAACAATCGGAACTTAAGCTCCGATTGTTGTTTCTTAAATTCTGGTTGGAGTTTCTTAAATTTCGATTGGAATTGAACTTTTGTGTTAATTGAGGAATATGTCTATTTTTTCTGTGTCTAGGACCAGTAATTATTGAAATTGACTGGGCTTGAAATTGCTTCTCATTTTCATAGTTACGAAATGGTAAGAAAGATAAAATACGAGCCTGTTTTATAGCAAGAGTAATTAATCGTTGTTGTTTCAAGGTTAATCTATTTATTCGTCTGGATAATATTTTTCCTTGTTCGCTAATAAATCGATTAATTAAACTCATGTTTCTATAATCAATTCGATCCCCCGGACCAATTCGGGAACGCCTACGAAAAGGTTGTTTGGATTTACGAAAAGGTTGTTTTAATTTACGAAAAGGTTGCTTGGATTTATGAAAAGTTTGCTTAGATTTACGAAAAGGTTGTTTAGATATATACATGATTTATTCCTTATTTTAAAATTTGAAAAAAAAAATGGATTTCTTTATTTTTTATTTTAGTAATTTTTGATCCAGAAGAAGTAGTCTTTCTTTGGTCCATATATTAATATTATTTGATTCATATACTATAATATATAAATTTAAAAATATAAAAAAATATAAAAAAACCTCTATACATATGAAATAATATCTACCTAAAATGGATTTGTATTTTTGATTCTATCTATGTTCTATATATTAAATAATAAATTCTTACTCTTTCTATTCTTTAGAAAAATTAAAAACACGATGCTCCTATTTCTTTATTTCATTATGAGTCGTATGCTTGCGGCAATAACGACAAAATTTTCTTAATTCTAATTGTCCGGGTGTATTGTGGCGATTCTTTTGAGTACTATATCTAGAAATCCCCGTCAATTCCTTATTGGTACCCTTTCGAACACAACTGATACATTCCAAAATCACTCTGATTCTAACATCTTTGCCCTTGGCCATGAACCTCCTTTCCTTTTTGGATCGACTTAACTTAATTCTTATACCTGTTCTTTTATTCTTCTATACTGGATCCGAAAAAGAAGAATAAAATCCAATAGAATAAAAAAAAAAGTGGAGAAATAATTAAAGAATACAATCCTTGTCGAATTAGCAAGGATTTTGCTTCGAAATCCTTTCATTTAAATTTAAGTAGCAAGGCCGACTCTTTCTATGCTCGAATTTATGAGGCCTGACTTAGCTTGGATACCGCTTTTAATCAAATTTATGTTTTCTTCCAAAACGATATTTACCAAATTTTTGATGATTCTGAGGTTCAACCTAATCCATCTTTTCTTTCTTTTTGCTTCGTATACTAAAAAAGGATTGAAAGAAAATTTTCGTCATGTCACGAAGAATTCTATCTCTCGTAGAGGAATAACTAGAATTAAAAAAAGGGGAATGACAAAGCATCTGGGAATAAACGATTAATTTCTATCAATAAACCTGCTAAAGCCCCAAACCATAGAGTACTTAGCACGGGTGCTACAGAGAGATATGTTTTTATATCCTGCATTGAAAATCCTCCTTCCTTATTGAAATACATATATGATCAGATACTCTTGCCCAAGATCGTTTGTATTTCTTTATTTAGGCGAAATTCCTAATTAAAAAAACAAAATATAAGAGATTTTCCTATCCCTAAAAAGGAAAAAGATGACCCCTTCTTCCTATACATTACTAAGGAATAGTAATCTTTCTTTTATAGGCGAAATTCAACTGGATTTTAGATATATACCCTTCCTTGATTATATAAGACCAAAAACAAGAAATGACAAGAAAGTTCTATTCTATATAGGTAGAGAAATAGAAAAAAATTAGGATGTGGAAAACAAGAAAGGAATTGTGTACAATGGCATTGTACAACAATTTGAAAAAAGGGATGTAGCGCAGCTTGGTAGCGCGTTTGTTTTGGGTACAAAATGTCACAGGTTCAAATCCTGTCATCCCTACCTATTACTTCTCTCTTTTCTTTTTTATGGGCAGTAACGGGGAGATCAATTGAAGTGTATATAACGTGAATTTGTGGCTACTATACGTACGTGAGACACGTTAGGAGTAGAAAAGGATTTTCTTTTTGAAAGCGCTCTTAGTTCAGTTTGGTAGAACGCGGGTCTCCAAAACCCGATGTCGTAGGTTCAAATCCTACAGAGCGTGATTCCTTCTATCTTATATCGAAACAGAGTAAAATAACTTAAAAAAAACAAAGTCGAATTACAACTCCAATTTGACCTCCTCTCTAGTCTGGAGGAGGTCAATCAAAAAATAAATATTACTCAATCAAAGATCCAACTGATCCCCACGCCTGTATTGCAAATACGCAGTAACGAATAATCCCGCTAAAGTAATAGGAATTAGGCCTAAGACGATTCCAAATAGAAAAACTTCAATCATTTCGATTTGTTCGAGGGGATAAAAAAAGAGGTACGATCTATCTCTAAATAATAGTCTAAATTATCCACGAATCTCAATGACCAAAAAAAGAATTGGTAATTAGCGTCCAAAAAGGTCCTATAATATCAGGAATCCAAAAGAAAGATTCTTATTTTCTTACTTATTCATTCAATTCATTTCAAATAAGACGTATCTTGTTCAAGCTAATAAATAGAGCTGGGGTTATAGTTAAAGCAGCCAGTAGAAAACCGAAATAACTAGTTATAGTAAGCATGAAGGGGTTAAATTCTATTTTTTTTTTACTACACTACATATGTTGGTAAAGCACTTACCTAAATTATGGAAAATTCCTAATTCATCGGTTATTTTAGATAATACTAAAAAACAAGATAGAGTGAGATACAGAAGTGTAAAAGAAAATCGATTCATCAGATGGGACATGAGTCCCTAATTCCGAATCAAGAGATTTATTGTGGAATCTGTCAGTTAAGTAAAGTAATAATATTAAGAACTAGATCATCTAAACCCATTGAAAAATGAAATTGGATTTTTTAGGAATTTTGGAATAAAAAATAAATAAAGAATGGAATTTGAAAAAGTTCTTTGTATTTAAGATTATTTCTTTTTCAATAGGATTTAATCCTCTTTTTAGAGCAAAGGGTCGTCCCCTATTCCTTCTTATTTTAACTCATTGTATTCCATATGGAATAAGAGGAGAAGAAAACCATTCCACGACTCCCGAAGGCCCCCCCTGAAAAAGGGAAAAATTTACTTTATTTTTATTTATTCATTTTTCGAACCCCAACCAAAGTAGATTCGAAGACGAGTTACTTCAATTATCTTTTTTTTTTTTAGTTCTATCTTCTATCTTTCCCTATTTCATCTCGTAAAGTTACATACTTGCAGTTTGGTTAAGAAAGTTAGACCTAATCCAACAAACAAGATAGGATTGGATTGATTACGAATCTTGATTCTTCAAAGAATGTATTCCGTTTCTTTCATAAAGGATTATCTACTATTCGATTTTCTATTTTTTAGATAGTATTTTATACTAACCAATTTAATTCTTTAAAGGGAAAAGTTGGATTCGAATAAAACTTTTAACTAAAAAGGGATAGATTTCACATATACTTATCCTTGTATTGCGTCAATATGAGAATATCCTTCCTAAATTCTTTATCCAAACCTATTGATCATTAACTTTGATTTTCCCAAGATCCTGGTCACTATTCCAAATTAAATTATTCTACTCTTACCAAGACAATGAAAATAAGTAGGACCCCTAAAATTGGGGTTTCTATTTATGCCTTGAATAACATGTAGTTTCCCTATAGACAAAGAACAAAGAAGAAAAAAAGGGAATTCTGTTTCGGGATCAAACCAAACAGGATTGCTGTGCCATAGGAAGGATAGCTATACTAATTCGGTATACTCAAAATACACCTTTGGTACAAAATTGACAATCTCACAAGGATGAAATATCAGTAATTTTCTATTTACTGGTTGATCCCATCTTTTACGGAATCAATTCCTTTTTTGAATGTACAAAAATTTGGGGAGCTCGGCATGTCTGGAAGCACGGGAGAACGTTCTTTTGCTGATATTATTACCAGTATTCGATACTGGGTTATTCATAGCATTACTATACCTTCCCTATTCATTGCGGGTTGGTTATTTGTCAGTACGGGTTTAGCTTATGACGTGTTTGGAAGTCCTCGGCCAAACGAATATTTCACGGAAAGTCGACAAGGAATTCCATTAATAACCGACCGTTTTGATTCTTTAGAACAACTAGATGAACTTAGTAGATCCTTTTAGGAGGCCCTCAATGACCATAGATCGAACCTATCCTATTTTTACAGTGCGATGGCTGGCTGTTCACGGATTAGCTGTACCCACGGTTTTTTTCTTGGGATCAATATCAGCAATGCAGTTCATCCAACGATAAACTAAATTCCAACTATAAAACTATGACACAATCAAACCCGAATGAACAAAATGTTGTATTGAATCGTACCAGTCTATACTGGGGTTTATTACTCATTTTTGTACTTGCTGTTTTATTTTCCAATTACTTCTTCAATTGAGAGAAAGGTAGAGAGTAGTAAGAATTCTTTTATCCCATTTGGAAGGATACCATCCTTATAACTATCCATGACTGTTTTTGTCTCTAGCACGACCACTTGAGAAAATGTGGAGGAAAGTAGGGGAAATGGCCGATACTACAGGAAGAATTCCTCTTTGGCTGATAGGTACTGTAACCGGTATTCTTGTGATTGGTTTAATAGGTGTTTTCTTTTACGGTTCGTATTCTGGATTGGGTTCATCTCTATAGTAATCGGAGGAGCCAGATTGTAAACATGAAAAAGTAGGAGCTTAGCGGGTCCTTACCCCCTTTATCTGATTAGAGCGGAAAGGACCCGCGGAATTTTTATAATATAACGCGATTTTAATCTATTCCATAATCTATAAATTGGTTACCTATTTCTATTTGTAAAAATAACAAAGAGAAAGCCTTTGCTTTGATGGTTAGAATGCTTCCATTTATTCTTTTGTTTGTTAATAATGTTAGTGAAGCAATCCGTTGGGGGGTTTAAAGCGCCCGCCTTTCGCCCATAAAATTGATTTACTTTACTCTTATGAAACAACAACAAAGAGTGGATCAATTAAGGATCCAATATTCTATTCCACAAAGGAAGTATCCTGCAAATCTTTGATTTAATTTAGAGTAATAAACTAATAAAACCTTAATCAAAACTACTCCACTAGCCTAAAAAAATCCACTAGCCTAAAAAAAACCACCCTTTAATGGAAGGGAAGGGTATATATTTTTTTTTACAAAATTTCTGTAAGTTCGAAGTTGAACTTAATTAAAAAGTAAAGCAATTCTATCTGCTCACAAAAAATTTGTCCCCCGCCATACTTTCTTTCCCTCCGTTTGTCCACTATCGCGCTCGAACCTAAGCAAAGGAAGTCCAAGAGACAGACCCGAATAAAGAATAAATAGTAATCTTTGACAAAACAAAACAAATAAGAAGAAAAAGGATTCTTACTTCGATACAAGAAGAATCGACACAAGAAAAATCGACACAAGAAAAAGGCAAAAAAGCCTTCTTCTTGTGCCCAATAGAGGATTACGAAGACCTACAATTCCTACTAAAAGGACTTGTTTTGTTCCTTTTATTGTTCTCGCCTCTGCCTTGGATTCTCTTCTTTTGCATGAAATGGAAATAAGGAATTCCAGAAATCGAGACTTTTTACCAACTTAATGGTAAGAAATCCCGGGATCTAGAAATTCATTTCGTACAATTGAACCTTTTCGAACTGTTTCTTTTTGAGAACCAAAAAGACTTGTGCTAAAATAACAGATGCGAAAAAGAACAAAAGGCCTTGGACGCGTAATGGATCCTGAAGCACTATTTCCGCATCCCCCTGACCAAACCCTCCCACATTAGGATTGCTTGTTAATGGTTGATCAAGCTTGATTGATTCCCCTTCTGAAACAAGAAGTTCTGGCCCGGGAGGTATAATATCAATCACTTGGCGCCCATCCGACGCATCAACTATGGATATTTCATATCCCCCTTTTTCTTTACGTAGTATTTTTTTTACTATACCTGTTGACGTAGCATTATAAACTGTATTGTTACTCTTGCTACCATCGGGATAGATCTGTCCCCTTCCTCGGTTTCCCCCTACATATATGGGATATTTTAAGAAATGAACGTCTTTTTTTGTAGTGGGATCCGGGGAAAGAATGGGAAAGACAATTTCACTATATTTCTTACCGGGAACAGGGCCTATCACAAGAATATTTTTTTTATTGGGACGATAACTCTGAAAAGAGAGATTTCCTATCTTTTCTTTCAACTCAGGAGAAATACGGTCGGGCGGCGCTAATTCGAATCCCTCAGGCAAAATAAGAACAGCACCCACATTCAACCCTCCCTTTTTCCCATTAGCAAGAACTTGTTTAAGCTGCATATCATAAGGGATTCGAAGAACTGCTTCAAATACAGTATCGGGAAGCACAGCTTGGGGAACTTCAATATCCACGGGCTTATTAGCTAAATGGCAGTTGGCACATACAATTCGTCCAGTTGCTTCCCGCGGGTTTTCATAACCCTGCTGCGCAAAAATGGGATATGCATTTGAAATGGATGTCCGAGTTATTATGTATATCATGATCGATACAGAAATCGATCGAATCATCTGTTCCTTTAACCAAGAAAAAGTATTTCTATTTTCCATGTCCAATCGCGGATCCCGGAATTTCTACAATAAATTAGATAGGTAGCTAAGTTAATCTAGTTCCCTATAAACGAGTCTGTTGTCATTCTACTGCAACAGTTGTACTGGAATGATGAATACCTTGAACAGGTAGAAATAGAAAGAATTTTGCTAAAAAGAAAAGGGCTTTCTTTCTAAAGTAAGAAAAATGCTAATTTTATTAATATTAGGAAAGCTAATTATGCTTCACTAATTGAATGATAAATGACTACAAGCGAAGGAGATAGACGGTTTAAACAAAAAAAGACCCAAAATTTCAAACACGTGTCTAGAATCACAGGAAAACTACAAACAAAAATAGTGAAAATTAGCTCGTTAGGAGCCCATCCAAGATCGTTGTAGACCCAACGAATTAGTAGTTCCCAACCGCGGGTGGAGTGAAATCCAACAAAAAAATCCGTAACTAAAAGAATAAAAAAAGCTTTTATTGAGTCATTTAAGTTATAGAAGAATTCCTGAACCCAAGAATTCAAAATGACAAGTTCCTCTTTACCCAGAAAAAAGGAACCACTTAGAATAGCCAAACAGATTATATTTGTTGAGAAATGCAAAATGATATGGAGATGGTCCTCATTATCTATTTTGGCCAATTGTATTATTTCCTTCTGTATTCCTATAGGAAGTTTTTGTACATGTGTCTTCGGTTTCTCTTTTATCATTTCGTCCAAGAGAAAAAGCTCTTCTAATTCTATGAATCCTTCTAGAATCTTTTTCTCTTGAATATCCGTTAAGAGAGTTTCAGGTTGCCTGGTATTCCACCAATTCTTAATCCAAAGTTCTAGGCATTTGTTAAAAGAGAAAGAGACTCCCCAGGGCAAAAGTATGATAAATACAAGATATAGGAAAGAAGGCAATGCTTTCTTTTTTTTCATTTTTGATCTGTAAATTGAGTTGTTAATGAATTCGCTTCATTCGCTGACTCTATATGATATTTCTTTTTTTTTTTTGAAGCAAAAATTCTATAACAAGGTTTGAGACCTTGTGTTTGTATCTTTTTCTCTTTTTGTATACTAGTGGAATTTCATTGTATTGGGTTCTTTCTTAGATCTAAATGGAGTGGAATAGAGAAATAGAATAAAAAAGCCCTTTCATATGAAAAGGGAAGAATATTAGACCATATATCTCACTTGGACAAAACAAATTAGAAGCAATTTTCTCTTATCCTCGGTTGTTCCTTTCTTTAGATAAATACTCAAAATACCCTTACAATTTAAATTAAAAAAATTGCAATTAGTACTCAAAATACTTCAATCGGTACGCGCAAGAAATAGGCCAATTCCGCAGCTTTTTGTTCAATTTCTCGTGGAGTAAAAAACTTCTCATCAGTACGAGTCAAGGGAATAACCCCCTGGCCACGTATTTCCATATAAAGGATACGACGAGGATAAAGACCCTCTTTAACCTGAATTCTAATTGATTGGATATCCCGCACAAGGAATCGAAGGAAGATGCGACGTTTTATTCCAGGGAATCCCCAACGAAAAATGCACACTATTCCTTCTTTTCTATCAAATCGGTCATAACCGCTGCCTACATTCCACAAAATAGTGCACCACAAATAGGAGCTAATGAATAGGCCCGCGATTCCGTAGAAAGACATCACGACTCCCTGTGGAAAAAAAAGAATTTCTTGAGATGGAAGTACAGATATCATATTCTTACCAAGATAACTGGAAGCCCCAACCGCTAAGAATCCTAATGAACCTAGAAAAACAATACAGGCCCAGAAAAAATTACCTCTTTTTCGAGAACCTTTTAGAAATTCTATCCATATGTGTTCTGATCGCCAATTCATATTAGATATACTAAATCCAGCAGCGGTTAATTGAAATTGAGAGAATAAGCTAAATGATTTTGACTTTACGATTTTGGATTCTGAAATCGCCTTCAGCAGCTAGTACTCCTGTGAAATAATTGGTTAGATACATTGACTTTCTATTCAAAAAAATTCCTGGATCCACTTAAAAAAACTCGCTATACTTGGCTACGCATATGTAGCCATTTATGCTCGTAGCCTATATCTGCATCCATCCCTATCATATTAATATATTACTTACACTAAAAAATATTTGTATTATGATCCTGGAAATACATGGACCAAATTTGTCCCTGTCGGTTCTAGACAATCTTATTTTTCTGCACATAAAGAAATAAAGAAGCCATTGCAATTGCCGGAAATACTAAGCCTACTAAAGGCACGAAAATAGAGGGTAAGTTTAAATCTGTCATAGAATAGGTGTCTCAATTCCAATTTACTATTTCTATCTATTCAAAATATATCTTAAGATTCTTATGATATAATTAAGTATATCTATTATAAGGAATATTGACTATTGTATTTTTGAGTTTGCAAAATAAAGATTATTTATAGATAAATAATACTAACTAAAGTATTCTATAAAAATATTATTTATCTATAAAAAAATGAATGTAATGGATAATTTGATTTTTCTTTTTCCATTCTCATGGCCTTTGTATCTTTCTAATCGAACTTGAAATTGGATTCAAAAGAAAGCAATTGTGAAAATGAAAGAAATACCTCTTTCAGAATACCCTTTAATTTAAAAAGTAGAATAGAATATCCGGTTGAAGGGTAATTCTACCCTTTACGGGTAGTCGATAGCTATTCACAGCTACTACCTTAACACCAAAGAAGAGCTCGACCCAATGCTTTATTTCTGTCTTAGTGGGTCCCGATTCGACATTATTAGAAGTATATTGATTCTTTCCCAATAAATGAAGACTCTTTTCTGCAAATACTGCGTATTTGGTTCCATTATCGTATAATAATACTCTATTTTGATTTGTATTTGTTTATTGTATTATACCTTTCTATATTCTAGATATATAGAATAGAAGAATCTCGATTTGTCAAGTCTCATGATCGTATCTAGATATATTTAAATTTGGCTCGATCTTTTAAAAGATCGAGCCAAATTTAATTGCAATTAATTAGAAGAATAAAGAAGAATTATTGCATTTCGTAACTCATTTTTTATCTTTCTATTTCGCTTCTTTTTTATTTAGACCTTCTTTATATCTAGTTTTATCTACTTAACTAGATGGTATCTACCGGCTTGAAGTCGAATGTGATCGCTTTCCATACTTCACAAGCTGCGGCTAGTTCAGGACTCCATTTGCAAGCTGCTCGGATAATTTCATTACCTTCACGAGCAAGATCTCGCCCTTCGTTACGAGCTTGTACACAGGCTTCTAAAGCCACCCGGTTAGCTGCTGCACCTGGTGCATTCCCCCAAGGATGTCCTAAAGTTCCTCCACCAAATTGTAATACGGAATCGTCTCCAAAGATTTCGGTCAGAGCTGGCATATGCCAAACATGAATACCCCCAGAAGCCACCGGTATAACACCTGGCATGGATACCCAGTCCTGCGTGAAAAAGATACCGCGAGAACGATCTTTTTCAATATAATCATCGCGCAATAAATCAACAAAACCTAAAGTCATTTCGCGTTCCCCTTCTAACTTACCTACTACTGTACCAGAGTGGATATGATCTCCCCCAGACATACGCAATGCTTTAGCTAATACACGGAAATGTATACCATGATTTTTCTGTCTATCAATAACTGCATGCATTGCTCGGTGAATGTGAAGAAGTAGGCCGTTGTCGCGGCAATAATGAGCCAAACTAGTATTTGCGGTGAATCCTCCTGTTATGTAGTCATGCATTACAATAGGAACCCCTAATTCCCTCGCAAATACAGCTCTCTTAATCATTTCTTCGCATGTACCTGCAGTCGCATTCAAGTAATGCCCCTTGATTTCGCCGGTTTCGGCTTGTGCTTTATAAATAGCTTCCGCACAAAAGACAAAACGGTCTCTCCAGCGCATAAATGGTTGTGAGTTTACGTTTTCATCATCTTTGGTAAAATCAAGTCCACCGCGTAGACACTCATAACACGCTCTACCATAATTTTTTGCAGATAATCCCAATTTTGGTTTAATAGTACATCCCAATAAAGGACGACCATACTTGTTCAACTTATCCCTTTCAACTTGGATACCATGAGGTGGACCTTGGAAAGTTTTTGCATAAGCAGGAGGAATTCGTAGATCCTCCAAACGTAGAGCACGTAGGGCTTTGAAACCAAATACGTTACCCACAATTGAAGTAAACATGTTAGTAACAGAACCCTCTTCAAATAGATCTAATGGATAAGCTATATAACAGATATATTGACTGTCTTCCCCAGGAACGGGTTCGATGTGATAGCATCGTCCTTTGTAACGATCAAGACTGGTAAGTCCATCAGTCCAAACAGTTGTCCATGTACCAGTAGAAGATTCCGCAGCTACTGCAGCCCCTGCTTCTTCAGGCGGAACCCCGGGCTGAGGAGTTACTCGGAATGCTGCCAAGATATCAGTATCCTTGGTTTCGTATTCCGGGGTGTAGTAAGTCAATTTATAATCTTTAACACCAGCTTGAAATCCAACACCTGCTTTAGTTTCTGTTTGTGGTGACATAAGTCCCTCCCTACAACTCATGAATTAAGAATTCTCACAACGACAGGGTCTACTCGATATGGACTAAGCGTAAATGAAACCTTTGCAAAAATCTTAAAAAAAAAAGATATTCAATTAATATCAACTCATTAAATAAAAAGGGCAGTATGCTTAAGTTAATGAATATGTTTCATTCATATATAATGCGTACACCCTGTGTACGTTCTATCCTATAGGAATTCTACTCTAGGAATTCGATAGGAATTGAGTTGTTGTTATGGTAAGTTAACATGGTTCATTATTAAACCATAGATTTGATTCACCAAATCTATCATTATTGTATACTCTTTGATAGATATAACGCAACCCAAACTAATCCCTTAATCCTTATTTTACAATTTTTTAAGTTCTTATCTTAATAGACAGACCTATTTCTTAATTTTGAATCTAAATACCTAAATACTAAGAAAATTCTCTGTTGACAGCAATCTATGCTTCACAGTAGTATATATTTTGTATATCGAAGTCCTAGACAGGAAAGTAAAAGAGGCAAAGATCCTTGACAAAAGGAAAAATGTCTATGAAAAAAAGATTGATTGAACTTTCCACCGGACTCATTCCATGAGTAAACGAGTGAATGGGATTCGCTTAGGCAACGAAATCAAGTGCTAGTCACCTTTTCTTTTTTTTTTTGAATTAACTAATTCATTTCCTTTTAACTTTTTGATTTTTGGATATTTTTTTTATTTGATTTGGCATTATTCAACAAGAAAAAAAATAAAAATTTCGACAAATTCCTTTTTTTTTATAATTATGTGATAATTATGAGAACCAATTCTACTACTTCGCGTCCCGGGGTTTCCACAATTGAAGAAAAAAATGCAGGGCGTATTGATCAAATTATTGGACCCGTGCTGGATATCACTTTTCCCCCGGGCAAGTTGCCTTATATTTATAACGCTTTGATAGTCAAGAGTCGGGACACTGCCGATAAGCAAATTAATGTGACTTGTGAGGTACAACAATTATTGGGAAATAATCGAGTTAGAGCTGTAGCTATGAGTGCTACAGACGGGTTGATGAGAGGAATGGAAGTGATTGACACAGGAGCTCCTCTTAGTGTTCCGGTCGGTGGAGCCACTCTCGGACGAATTTTTAACGTTCTTGGGGAGCCTATTGACAATTTGGGTCCTGTAGATACTAGTGCAACATTTCCTATTCATAGATCCGCGCCTGCTTTTATTGAGTTAGATACCAAATTATCTATCTTTGAAACAGGTATTAAGGTGGTCGATCTTTTAGCTCCTTATCGGCGTGGAGGAAAAATAGGACTATTTGGGGGGGCAGGAGTAGGTAAAACAGTACTCATCATGGAATTAATCAATAACATTGCTAAAGCTCATGGAGGCGTATCCGTATTTGGCGGAGTAGGGGAACGGACTCGTGAAGGAAATGATCTTTATATGGAAATGAAGGAATCTGGAGTAATTAATGAAAAAAATATTGAGGAATCAAAGGTAGCTCTAGTCTATGGACAAATGAATGAACCACCGGGAGCTCGTATGAGAGTTGGTTTAACTGCCCTAACTATGGCAGAATATTTCCGAGATGTTAATAAGCAAGACGTGCTTTTATTCATCGATAATATCTTTCGTTTTGTTCAAGCAGGATCGGAGGTATCCGCCTTATTAGGGAGAATGCCCTCCGCAGTGGGTTATCAACCTACCCTTAGTACAGAAATGGGTTCTTTACAAGAAAGAATTGCTTCTACCAACAAGGGATCGATAACTTCGATCCAAGCTGTTTATGTACCTGCGGACGATTTGACCGACCCTGCTCCTGCCACAACATTTGCACATTTGGACGCTACTACCGTACTTTCCAGAGGATTAGCTTCCAAGGGTATTTATCCCGCAGTGGATCCTTTAGATTCAACCTCAACTATGTTACAGCCTCGGATCGTTGGCAAGGACCATTATGAAACTGCGCAAAGAGTTAAAGAAACTTTACAGCGTTACAAGGAACTTCAGGACATTATTGCAATTCTTGGGTTGGATGAATTATCGGAGGAGGATCGTTTAACTGTAGCAAGAGCACGAAAAATTGAGCGGTTCTTATCACAACCTTTCTTTGTGGCAGAAGTTTTTACCGGTTCTCCAGGAAAGTATGTTAGTCTTGCAGAAACAATCAGGGGGTTTCAACTAATCCTTTCCGGAGAATTAGATAGCCTACCCGAACAGGCTTTTTATTTGGTGGGGAACATCGATGAAGCTAGCACGAAAGCTATAAACTTAGAAGAGGAGAACAAATTGAAGAAATGAAATTAAATCTTTATGTACTAACTCCTAAACGAATTATTTGGGATTGTGAAGTGAAAGAAATCATTTTATCTACTAATAGTGGCCAAATTGGTGTATTACCAAACCACGCCCCCATTAACACAGCTGTAGATATGGGTCCTTTGAGAATACGCCTCCTCAACGACCAATGGTTAACGGCCGTTCTGTGGAGTGGTTTTGCGAGAATAGTTAATAATGAGATCATCATTTTAGGAAATGATGCAGAACTGGGTAATGACATTGATCCAGAGGAAGCTCAACAGGCACTTGAAATAGCTGAAGCTAACTTGAGTAGAGCTGAGGGTACGAAAGAATTGGTTGAAGCAAAACTAGCTCTCAAACGGGCTAGGATACGAGTCGAGGCTATCAATTGGATTCCCCCATCCAATTGAAGACAATCCAAAGGTTTCGTTGATACAACGAAAAAGGAAAGAAGGGTAGAAAAAGTTATTAGATAGCCAAGCGAAGTAAGTCCAATGCTATCTAGTAATTTTTCTACCTACCTACCTACTATTGGATTTGAACCAATGACTCCCGCCGTATGAAAGCAGTACTCTAACCACTGAGTTAAGTAGGCAATTTATCATCACAAAAGAAGCCGCATTACTTCGATCGATTATAGATCGAATTTTTTTTATAAGCAATAGCAATACCGCTCCATTATTGGTATGATATATAGTAACATTATTGGTATGATATATAGTAAATAGATCAAAGGGATATCCTATGGCATTACAGAATATTCATCTTGACAAGAAATTATCTATATGTTAAGATATCTCTGACAAGGGCTATAGCTCAGTTCGGTAGAGCAACTCGCTTACACGTGCGCCAATGCTTTTCAAGGGAATTTATTATGCAATGAACATAATTGACCTTATTGCAAAATCAATGTCTTACTTCATGGATTCGAGAGAATAGGAGAACAGTAGCCTGACAAACAGTCGGTTCAATCCGATTCGGGTGCCAATTCTGGTGCCTAATCAAATAGAACCCCTATTGATTTGCTAGTTGATAAGGTAAATATCCAGCCCACTCAATGCTAGGCATAATGAGGATAAGGGCCTCCCAAAAAACTTCTTTTCGTTCTATGAACTTTAAGGTGTATGAAGTCTCATAGTCAACTCTTGCAGCAGAACGATAGAGACTTCATTTCACTTAGGTTGATTTAATTTAGGCCGGAGGCAAACCTAAGTCAAGGTAATCCTCCTTTGAAACACTTTGGTATTGCTCCTAGATAGATCATAATACAAATAAATCAATCAGAGCACAGGGAGCCATCTTATTATCTTTCCCTAAAGAAAAACTATGGCAGATTAACTGATCTTTACATCAGTTGATGAAAGAGCCCAATGCAGAAAAATGCATGTTGGGTCTTTGAAACAGTTCGAATCATTTCGATAATAATCCGTTTGATCTGTTTTACCGAGAAGGTCTACGGTTCGAATCCGTATAGCCCTACTAATATATATGTCTTTTTTTTAGATTTTAGGATGGATATCCTATGTTTACTTTAGTATAGTTTTCTTTTCCTTATATTAGTACTTGTTTATAGACTTGACGGTCGTTTGCGCCCTAGAATAGAGGTAAAAGCATTACCATAGGCTCATTTATCGAAAATCATAGAGACAGGAAAAGAAAAAAGAATTTGATCAAATCAATAGAAGGAAAGATCCCTTATCTGATTTGAATTCCATTCTTCTTCAAATAAAATACGACATGCCCTAAATCCCTAGACTTTCGTTTAATGACTGCAAGGATTTTCTCCATTTTGCGAATTCCTATTTTGTTTGAAGTATATTACTATAATATACATTATCTAAAAATATACATTATCTAAATAGATCCATTTTAAATAGAAAAAATCGAAAGAAAAAAAAGAAAGAGTAAATAATAAAACAGGATATTCTGAAATAGAATATCCTGTTTTATTCCTCATTAGGCTGCATACATTAGTAATCCTATTTTAATTAGGTTCTAATCTAATTAAAGTATTTTTTTTATTTAATAGTCTCTGACTATCCTTAAATAAAGGATAGAGCAATTCTTTTTTTTTCTATAGATTCTAGAGATAAAATGAGACAAAGTGAAGCAAAAGAGTTTTCTTTGTATAAGAATTAGGTCTATACCATATCCAAATAGAATGGAAATCCAAAAGAAAGATAGTGGGGATTCCATTGGATGAATCCTTAAGAAAGACATGGCACAAAAGAAACAAAAGCTAAAGTAAGCGCTCTTTGGTTTGAGCAAAAGAGATTCTTGTTTCACCGAGGAAAAGAGAGAAGTTCTGGATAAATTGACAATACCAACTGAATTGACTAATTTCAGTTCTGCCTATTCCACATTAATGGGAGTACATTTATGTTCCTGCTTCACGAATATGATATTTTTTGGACATTTCTAATAATAGCAAGCCTTATTCCTATTTTGGTATTTTGGATTTCAGGGCTTTTAGCCCCGATTAGTGAAGGACCAGAGAAGCTTTCTAGTTATGAATCAGGTATAGAACCTATGGGGGGTGCTTGGTTACAATTCCGAATACGCTATTACATGTTTGCGCTAGTTTTTGTTGTTTTTGATGTGGAAACGGTCTTTCTCTACCCTTGGGCAATGAGTTTTGACGTATTGGGTGTATCCGTTTTTATCGAAGCTTTCATTTTCGTGCTTATCCTAGTTGTTGGTTTAGTTTATGCATGGCGAAAAGGAGCCTTGGAATGGTCTTAACTGAATATTCAGACAAAAAAAAAAAAGAAGGAAAAGATTCCATTGAGACAGTCATGAGTTTGATTGAGTTTCCGTTACTTGACCAAACAAGTTCCAATTCCGTTATTTCAACTACACCAAATGATCTTTCGAATTGGTCAAGACTCTCCAGTTTATGGCCCCTTCTATATGGTACCAGTTGTTGTTTCATTGAATTTGCTGCATTAATAGGCTCGCGATTCGACTTTGATCGTTATGGATTGGTACCAAGATCAAGTCCCAGGCAAGCGGACCTAATTTTAACAGCCGGTACGGTAACAATGAAAATGGCTCCCTCTTTAGTGCGATTATATGAGCAAATGCCTGAACCAAAATACGTCATTGCTATGGGAGCTTGTACTATTACAGGGGGAATGTTCAGTACGGATTCCTATAGTACTGTTCGAGGAGTTGATAAGTTAATTCCTGTGGATGTCTACTTGCCGGGTTGCCCACCTAAACCAGAGGCTGTTATAGATGCCCTAACAAAACTTCGTAAGAAGATATCGCGAGAAATTGTTGAGGATCGAACTCTATGTCAAAGTCAAAAGAAAAATCGATGTTTTACTACCAGTCACAAACTTTATGTTCGGCGCAGTACTCATACCGGAACTTACGAGCAAGAATTGCTATATCAATCACCATCTACTTTAGATATATCTTCTGAAACTTTTTTCAAATCCAAAAGTCCAGTACCTTCCTCCAAATTAGTGAATTAAGAGGGGTTCTTTTCTTTTGTGCAGAAAAAAAAGAGCAATGCAATCTTTCAAACTTACATTTGAAATGTGAAATATTTATACAAAAAAAAGGGGGGGGGGAGATCAACACAATGCAGCAGGGATCGTTATCTAATTGGCTAGTCAAACATGAGGTGGTTCATAGATCTTTGGGCTTCGATCACCGAGGAATAGAGACTTTACAAATAAAAGCAGGGGATTGGGATTCTATTGCTGTCATTTTATATGTATATGGTTACAATTATTTACGTTCCCAATGTGCTTATGACGTAGCACCTGGTGGATCTTTAGCTAGCGTGTATCATCTTACGAGAATACAGTATGGTATAGATAACCCAGAGGAAGTATGCATAAAAGTCTTTACCCAAAAGGATAATCCTAGAATCCCGTCTGTCTTCTGGGTTTGGAGAAGTGCCGATTTTCAAGAACGCGAATCTTATGATATGGTGGGAATTTCTTATGATAATCATCCGCGCCTTAAACGTATCTTAATGCCTGAAAGTTGGATAGGCTGGCCCTTACGTAAGGACTATATAACCCCTAATTTCTATGAAATACAAGATGCTCATTGAATGATAATAAATTCATGCTCATTTATACAACACAACTCTAGATTTTATTCAAGTCACGGAATATTTTGCTATTCTGTTCCTAGACGAAACGAAATACCTATTATATTCTAATAACTTCCTTATTATATTCTAATTACTTCCTATTATACAAAAAGGTCCAAATAGACTGATCAAAAAAGGGCTTCATTTCTATTTTCCAATTTGCAAAATCACATATTCATTTTCTTCGTATGAACAGAAAAATACAATGACTCAAAGAAGTTCTTACCACGAACTTTGTACCGCGCACATTATTTAGAACAACTAGGAAAGTTAGTATCAAGAAAAAAAATATTCTTCGGAATAGCGGAATACAAAATCTCACCTCCCTAGATTATTAATGAATATACCCCAAAGCATCCGGAGGTATTTGTATCAATATCTATTCGGTAGATCCCTTTTTTCTATGCCAGGAACCAGATTTGAACTGGTGACACGAGGATTTTCAGTCCTCTGCTCTACCAACTGAGCTATCCTGACCCTTTCTTCTGCATCATCCTAGTAGAGTATTTGCATCTATGTCAATTAAAGGGACTAAAAAATCAATAAAGTATTCCATTCCTAATTTGGAAATGGGGGGAATAGTCCTATGCATTGTGGATGGCTTACTTAATAATACTTATAAATTTCATTAATAATTGAGATTCTTTGCAGATACTCTAATAAAAAAGAAATCTATTTAATAAATAGCATAAGATCTATAGAGTTCTCTTCGCACTCCTTTGTGAAAGAGTAGAATGAGAAAGTGCGAAAGAGTAGAATGAGAAAGCTAATGAATCTTGAACCCATTGATAAAAGAGAAAAGAAGATAAATACTATGGTTAGGGAATAAAGGAGGGTTTGGGGATAGAGGGACTTGAACCCTCACGACTTATAAAGTCGACGGATTTTCCTTTTACTAGAAATTTCATTGTTGTCAGCATTGACATGTAGAATGGGACTCTCTCTTTATCCTCGTCCGATTAATCCTATTTTTAAAAGATCTCAAAAACAATGAATTGAAGGATTTGATTACTGAATATTCGAGTAGAATGGATTCACAATAATTCTAAAAAAATTCTGAATTTTCTATTTCACAATCATTCCTAATTTCATTCTAAAAAATAAATAAAGAACCTATATTAGGGTATGGGTTCTGTAATTAATCGTTTGCTATGTCAGTATCTATACGTGTGTATTAGATGTATAAAACCCTTCTTTCTCGAATTTAGTAATTTAGAGAGAGTTTCACTACCAAACCAACACAACATAATTGTACCTCGATTCGTTAGAACAGCTTCCATTGAGTCTCTGCACCTATCCTTTTCCTTTGGGTTCTAGTTTGAGAACCATTTATTTTTCAAAAAAGGGATTTGGCTCAGGATTGCCCATTTTTCATTCCAGGGTTTCTCTGAATTTGGAAGTTACCACTTAGCAGGTTTCCATACCAAGGCTCAATACAATCAAGTCCGTAGCGTCTACCGATTTCGCCATATCCCCATTGTCTTTTTTTTTTCTTTGAAACCCGGATTCCTTGTGTAATTTCCTACATCTCTTAGTTTTTTTTTTGAATCATTGAATTCATTATTCGACGTAGTCTAGCAGCTCGTCTCTATTCAAGAGACCCCGCTTATTGCAATTCAGAATTGCATTGATTCTACCGTTGATATATTTGCAATTCAATCGGAATCAATATATCCAAAAGTTTTTCTTTCCCCCACCCCCCTCTTTCCTTTTTTAGAATATTCAAAATCATACTATAACGCTTGATATTCATTCTTTTTTTTCTAATTTTTTTTTCTAAGTAGAATTTCAAATTTAGAACTAGTTAATAACTAAGATTAATAATTAAGATCTGCCGTTTTACAGATTTCCTATATATAATTATATTTGTTACACTATTTCTGTTTCTGTTATGTAAGCCCACTTAGCTCAGAGGTTAGAGCATCGCATTTGTAATGCGAGGGTCATCGGTTCAAATCCGATAGTCGGCTTTTTTCTCTATTGATGTTCCATGAACAAGAATCTATTTTTTTCTCCGAATTAAATGGAGAATTCAGAGTCCATTACGTCGTTCTACCTTACAATTTTGCTAGATACAAAACATTAAAATAAATAATATATATACAAAAAATCCAAATGTTGATGAAATTCCATTTTTTGTGGTACTTTAGTAAAAGTAGATTTTACTCTGTTTATCCTTTAGTTTAATTCAGTTTTAATTTCGATGTATTCCGTAATGTAAATAAAATGAAATTTTTTGTGTAAAATGGAATTTCAATAAAAAAAGGAGTCTTCATGTCCCGTTATCGAGGACCTCGTTTAAAAAAAATACGCCGTCTGGGAGCTTTACCAGGACTCACTAGAAAAACGCCTAAATCCGGAAGTAATCTGAAAAAGAAATTCCATTCTGGGAAAAAAGAGCAGTATCGTATTCGTCTTCAAGAAAAACAGAAATTGCGTTTTCATTATGGTCTGACAGAACGACAATTACTTAGATATGTACATATCGCTGGAAAAGCAAAAAAGTCAACAGGTCAAGTTTTACTACAATTACTTGAAATGCGTTTGGATAATATTGTTTTTCGATTGGGTATGGCTTCAACCATTCCCGGGGCCCGGCAATTAGTTAATCATAGACATATTTTAGTTAATGGTCGTATAGTTGATATACCAAGTTTTCGTTGCAAACCCCGAGATATTATTACTACGAAGGATAACCAAAGATCAAAACGTCTGGTTCAAAATTCTATTGCTTCATACGATCCGGGCAAATTGCCAAAGCATTTGACGGTTGATACATTGCAATATAAAGGACTAGTACAAAAAATCCTAGATAGAAAGTGGGTCGGTCTGAAAATAAATGAGTTGTTAGTTGTAGAATATTACTCTCGTCAGACTTGAGCTTAACGCAAAAGGAAAGGTTCATAGAATTTTTTTCCCCTTCCCCTTTCCCCGAACTAAATCGACCTAAGGCTCTTAATTCGTATTTTCCCATTCACCTAGCAGAATTAGATTAACCTTAGGATCTTTTTTCTTTTTTTTTTATACCAAAGTAATTTGCTTTAGAGAATTCTATTAAATAAACGTATTATTGCTCAAATAAATTGTTATTTGATTTGATACATTGTGATCGGTAACGTTGATGAATTAAGAGAAACGGAAAGAGAGGGATTCGAACCCTCGGTAAACAAAAGTCTACATAGCAGTTCCAATGCTACGCCTTGAACCGCTCGGCCATCTCTCCTACATAATCCTATTATGGAAAATAAACTGAGTGAATAGCGAGTTTTCATATTCTTGCAGTACAGGTACAGCCACAATCGTTCGGGGATTCCATGGCTCTATTGGAAAATTTTTTTTATCTTTATCTAAGTGTAAGGATACTTTTTTTTTACTAGGAATTCTGCTCCCTCAAAAGTTTTTCTTTGGGGAAAACAAAATAAAAAGAGAATAGAAGAATCCTTATTATTCCATAAGAAAATAAAGGAACCAAGAAAAAGAAAATAAAGGAACCAAGAAACCCTAGAATTCAATTTGCATAAGGTATGTTACGCCATACAATCTAAATAAAAAAGGGTATGGGATAATTAATGACTTTGAAAACGCGAAATAGCTGATGACAGAAGTTGTTGTTCAGAAATAGGAAAGTGGAATGAAATCCAATCTTAGTCAAATATTTCATATCTCTTCTTGTCCAAACAGAAGGAAAAGGAGACAATTTGAGCTGAGCGGAAAATCCATACCTTTCTTATCCATTTAGAACATGTGGAGCGATTTATAAGTTTTTATGTTATTTTGTGATAGAATGAAAAGAATTCTATATAGAATGGATTGGGAATTATGCCTAGATCCCGTATAAATGGAAATTTCATTGATAAGACCTTCTCGATTGTAGCCAATATTTTATTGCAAATAATTCCGACAACCTCAGGGGAAAAAAGGGCATTTACTTATTATAGAGATGGTGCGATTTGACTCTTATTTTTTCTTTTTTTTTAGCTCTACCTAGATCTCAGTCTTACGAGAAAAAGAGGGGGTTCGCATAGAGAGAACAAAATTAGTAAAGGAAACCCACGCTTGGGGAAGGTGAGGTGAACTACCAATTCCTTCTGTCGTGTATCCTCGATTGATGTGGCCTTAGATGCTTCAATTGTAGATTTGAGTATTGAGCGAAAGGTTATACCTACAGGATAGGTTCTGTATTACAGGCTAATCCTACTCTACTAGGACCTATAGGCAGCATAGGGGAAAAAAGCACTACACCTCGAAATAGGAATCAACAAGAGAAAAACTTTGTTAGAAATTAACCTTTTCCTGATCGGTATTAGGATTGGGAAGAATGGTTGGGATAGCAAACAACCATCAGGTTTGTGCGTTGGATACCCTTATAACCATCAAAGGTCGTTGAAGTGGCTAATTCCTCTAAATAGGAGGCGTTGAGAACAAAGAAATTCCAGGAGCTATCGTTTTCCTCTAGCATTAATCGAATTCATTGGTGTTAAGAAAAACCTCTTAGGGGAAGGTTGGCTAGAGATTTCTTGGAAAAATACCAGCCCCTTTCGGTCCATAATGAGATGGGACTAATTCTATTTTAATTCTATGTACAGAAGGGAGAAGCCGTATGAGATGAAAACCTCATGTACGGTTTTGGAACGGAGATTTTTTGAATAGAATGAACGACCGTAACGGATGTTGGCTCAATCCGAAGGAAATTATGCAGAAGCCTTGCAGAATTATTATGAAGCTACGCGACTAGAAATTGATCCCTATGATCGAAGTTATATACTATATAACATCGGCCTTATACACACAAGCAATGGAGAGCATACAAAGGCTTTGGAATATTATTTCCGGGCCCTAGAACGAAACCCCTTCTTACCGCAAGCTTTTAATAATATGGCCGTGATCTGTCATTACGTGCGACTATCTCCACTATAGAAAGAAAGAAGAAAAAAAGATTTTCTAGTAAATACTAGAAAAAGGGCTTTCTACATAGGGATCGTCAAAACAATGATTTTGCCCTATCAGCTGTAGGAAGGAAGAACACTTCACGAGAATCAAAAAAAAAAAAAAAATAAGAAGAAAATCGAGCCTATACTACTACTCTATGGATAAAGTCTCAAATTGATAGAGAAAGCACCGTAAAGATCAATTAGTGAGCGACTGGGTCGATACAACTAAAAAAACTGCTTAATTATACCTTGATATGGGGCAAAATTTAGGAATCTGCTTATGTAATAGAGCCGATCCACTAAAGGATTAAGCAGCGGTGTAGTATCAGATCCCAAAGATAGTAAGTTCTTTTTTCTTTCTTATGGGAAAAAGTCTTTTTCAAGGATTCTATAGAAATTTCATATATGAAAGACACGAAACCGAGATAGTTACCTTTCAGAAAATTCGAACGAAGGATATAGGTCTATCTATGCTTCATTCTTCTGAAGGTGGGAGAAAAGATCAAACTGATTATTGATAAAAATTAGTGTTTGAAACTTAGTTAATTAACTTCTTCTGCTTAACCCAAAAATAAATTAGATCGATTTTTGAGAAATAAAATTCAGTTAAGATAAGGGAAATTAAGATAGCAATTTCTGAGCCGTATGAGGTAGGAAACTCTCAAGTACGGTTCTAGGGGAAGGAACTGCCTATTCCGACCGAGGAGAACAGGCCATTCTACAGGGCGATTCGGAAATTGCGGAAGCTTGGTTTGATCAAGCTGCTGAGTATTGGAAACAAGCTATAGCGCTTACTCCGGGAAATTATATTGAAGCACAGAACTGGTTGAAGATTACGAAGCGCTTTGAATTTGAATAAGACCACCCTTCATTTTCATAAAATGTGCGGTTTGGTTGTTGATCCATTAATCAAATAATTTAGGTAGGAAGATCGAATCAAGAATTTCATTATATCCCTTTCTTTCTTCTACCTTCGATTTTATATCATATTTCATAAGGATAAACAATAGGTATAGGCTCTAGAACAGAAGTAATAAAGTAAATAAAAGGGGCAATCTAAATATTCCTACCTAAAGGACGATTTTTTTAATAATTCTAATGAATTTCTTGGAATTTGGAATCGAATAAAAATATTTATATTATGCTCACTCAAGCAAAGTAGATGTAGGGCTTCTACCCTAAAAAAAATACACTAGCTTCTTAAATTAAAACGTAAAAATTTTTTTTTACGTCAGGAAATAATTTTCCAGGATAACCAATGTCCGTTAGGCACCTAATCCTTATGTCATAATAGATCCGAACACTTGCCTCGGATTGACTTCAATATATAATTGCTCCAGTGAATAACTAAAAAAAATAGAAGGGCGGTAGATAGTAAAGAAAAGAACTAATCATAATATCTATCCTTCAAAGATTCACTAAAAAGACAGTTGGCGGGTCTCTTTGTATGTCTTGTCCGGAAAGAGGAGGACTTAATGATTATTCGTTCCCCGGAACCAGAAGTTAAAATTGTTGTGGATAGGGATCCTGTAAAAACATCTTTTGAGGAATGGGCCAGACCCGGGCATTTCTCAAGAACAATAGCTAAAGGCCCCGATACTACTACTTGGATCTGGAACCTACATGCTGATGCTCACGATTTCGATAGTCATACCGGTGATTTGGAGGAGATCTCTCGAAAAATCTTTAGTGCTCATTTCGGTCAACTCTCCATTATCTTTATTTGGTTGAGTGGCATGTACTTCCACGGTGCCCGTTTTTCCAATTATGAAGCATGGCTAAGCGATCCTACTCACATTGGACCCAGTGCTCAGGTAGTTTGGCCAATAGTAGGACAAGAAATTTTGAATGGTGATGTAGGTGGGGGTTTTCGAGGAATCCAAATAACCTCCGGTTTTTTTCAGATTTGGCGAGCATCTGGAATAACTAGTGAGTTACAACTCTATTGTACCGCAATCGGTGCATTGATTTTTGCATCGTTAATGCTTTTTGCTGGTTGGTTCCATTATCACAAAGCCGCTCCCAAATTGGCCTGGTTCCAAGATGTAGAATCCATGTTGAATCACCACTTAGCGGGGTTATTAGGACTTGGGTCTCTTTCTTGGGCGGGACACCAAATCCATGTATCTTTACCGATTAACCAATTTCTTGACGCTGGGGTTGATCCTAAAGAGATACCACTTCCTCATGAATTTATCTTGAATCGTGACCTTTTGGCTCAACTTTATCCTAGTTTTGCCGAAGGAGCAACCCCTTTTTTCACCTTGAATTGGTCCAAATACGCAGAATTTCTTACTTTTCGCGGAGGACTAGATCCAATAACCGGTGGCCTATGGTTGAGCGATATTGCGCACCATCATTTAGCTATTGCTATTCTTTTCCTGATCGCTGGTCATATGTATAGGACCAACTGGGGTATTGGTCATGGACTTAAAGATATTTTGGAGGCTCATAAAGGCCCATTTACAGGACAAGGCCATAAGGGTCTCTATGAAATCCTAACAACGTCATGGCATGCTCAATTATCTCTTAACCTAGCTATGCTAGGCTCTACAACTATTGTTGTAGCTCATCATATGTACTCAATGCCCCCCTATCCATACCTAGCTACTGACTATGGTACACAACTTTCCTTGTTCACACATCACATGTGGATTGGCGGATTTCTAATAGTTGGTGCTGCTGCACATGCAGCCATTTTTATGGTAAGAGACTATGATCCAACTACTCGATACAACGATCTATTAGATCGCATCCTTAGACACCGCGATGCAATCATATCCCACCTTAACTGGGTATGTATATTTCTAGGTTTTCACAGTTTTGGTTTGTACATTCATAATGATACCATGAGTGCTTTAGGCCGTCCCCAAGATATGTTTTCGGATACCGCCATACAATTACAACCCATCTTTGCTCAATGGATACAAAATATCCATGCTAACGCGCC